ATTTGCCGATTGTGTTATGGCCGGAGTCCTACTCATGGTGACTTGGTGGAACTGGGAGAAGCTGTAGGTATTATTGCAGGTCAATCGATTGGAGAACCTGGCACTCAACTAACATTAAGAACTTTTCATACCGGTGGAGTATTCACAGGAGGTACTGCAGAACATGTACGAGCCCCTTCGAATGGAAAAATCAAATTCAATGAGGATTTAGTTCATCCTACACGTACACGTCATGGGCATCCCGCTTTTCTATGTTATATAGACTTGTATGTAACTATTGAAAGTGAAGATATTATCTATAACGTGCCTATTCCACCAAAAAGTTTTCTATTAGTTCAAAACGATCAATATGTAGAATCAGAACAAGTGATTGCTGAGATTCGCACGGGAACAGACACTTTGAATTTGAAAGAGAGGGTTCGAAAACATATTTATTCTGACTCAGAGGGAGAAATGCATTGGAGTACCGATGTGTACCATGCACCCGAATTTACATATGGTAATGTCCATATCTTACCAAAAACAAGTCATTTATGGATATTATCAGGAGGGTCGTGCCAATCCGGTGCAGTCCCTTTTTCACTCCACAAAGATCAAGATCAAATGAACATTCATTCTCTATCTACCAGAGGAAGATATATTTCTAACCTTTTAGTAAGTAATGATCAAGTAAGACACAAATTCTTTAGTTCAAATTCTTCTAGTAAAAAAGAAAGAAGGATTCCTGATTCTTCAGGTCTTAATCGAATCATATGTACGGGTCGTTGTAATTTCATATATGCTGCTATTCTCCACGAGAATTTGGATTTATTGGCAAAGAGGCGAAGAAATAGATTCATCATTCCATTTCAATCAATTCCAGAACGCGAAAAAGAAATAATACTCCCTTCCGGTATCTCGATTGAAATCCCTATCAATGGTATTTTTCGTAGAAATAGTATTCTTGCTTATTTCGACGACCCTCAATACAGAAAAAAGAGTTCGGAAATTACTAAATATAGGACTATCGAGGATTTAATTGAATATCGAGGAGTCAAAGAATTTAAGCCAATATATCAAATGAAAAAAGTAGATCGATTTTTTTTCATTCCCGAGGAAGTGCATATTTTACCCGAATCTTCCTTCATAATGGTACGGAACAATAGTCTCATTGGAGTAGATACACCAATCACTTTCAATATAAGAAGCCGAGTAGGCGGATTGGTCCGAGTGGAGAAGAAAAAAAAAAAGATTGAACTAAAAATCTTTTCTGGAGATATCCATTTTCCTGGAGAGATGGATAAGATATCCCGACACAGTGGCATCTTGATACCACCCGGGACGGTAAAAAAAAAAAATTCTAAGGAATCAAAAAAATGGAAAAATTGGATCTATGTCCAATGGATCACACCTACCAAGAAAAAGTATTTTGTTTTGGTTCAATCCGTAATTTTATATGAAATAGGAGACCGTATAAATTTCTTAAAACTTTTCTCCCAGGATCTGTTGCAGGAAAGGGATAATCTCGAACTTAAAGTTGTCAATTCTATTCTTTATAGAAATGGAAAACTAATTCGACGAATTTCTGACACAAGCATTCAATTAGTTCGGACTTGTTTAGTCTTGAATTGGGATCAAGACAAAAAAAATTCTTCTATCGAAAAGGTCCGCGCTTCCTTTGTTGAAGTAAGTACAAATGGTCTGATTCGAGATTTCCTAAGAATTGACTTAGTGAAATCCCATATTTCCTATATCAGAAAAAGGAATAATCCGTTCAGTTCAGGATTGGTCTCTGATAATGAGTCAGATTACACCAATATCAATCCATTTTACTCGAAGGCAAAGATTCCCCAATCACTTAGTCAAAATCACGGAACTATTCGTATGTCGTTAACTAAAAATAAGGAATGCCGATCTTTGATCATTTTGTCATCATCTAATTGTTTTGAAATGGGTCCAGTCAACGATGTAAAATATCATAATGGTAGAAAAGAATCAATTCAAAGAGATCCTCTAATTCCAATTAGGAATTCGTTAGGCCCTTTAGGAAGAGCCCTTCAAGTTGTTGCAAATTTGGATTTTTTTTACCGTTTAATAACTCATAATCAGATCTCGGTAACGAAATATTTGCAACTTGACAATTTAAACGAAACTTTTCAAGTATTGAAATATTATTTAATAGACGAAAACGGGAGAATTTATAAGCCCGATCTATGCAGTAACATCGTTTTGAATCCATTCCATTTTCATTGGAATTTTCTCCATCATAATTATTGTGAAAAAACATCTACAATAATTAGCCTTGGGCAATTTTTTTGTGAAAATGTATGTATAGCTAAAAACGGATCGCACCTAAAATCGGGTCAAGTTCTAATTGTTCAAATAGATTTTGTAGTAATAAGATCGGCTCACCCTTATTTGGCGACTCCAGGAGCAACTGTTCATGGACATTATGGGGAAATCCTTTATGAAGGAGATATATTAGTTACATTTATATATGAAAAATCGCGATCTGGGGATA